TCATGCGGCACCCTCTCAGATTTTGCACGTGTGATACATGTTCCTTCTATTTCTCCAAGTAGAGCCCTTCGCATGGCAATACCTATGGTATCGGCTTGCCCTTTCATGAGCGGGGACAGAATGAAACGACCATAATAAAGACGCTTACCGTCTACTCTTGATTCAACATATTTCCACTGTAGTGTTCGAGTGGATCCTGCTATTTCCTCTCGAACCATACTAAATATTATTATTTGATCAGATCATTGAATCATTTATTTCTCTTGCAATCCGTTTAATTCTTATTTTTACACACGTCTTTTTTTAGGAGGTCGACATCCATTATGTGGCATAGGTGTTACATCACGTACGAAACTTAATAGTATACCACTTCTACGAATGGCCCGTACTGCTGCGTCTCTTCCGAGACCAGGACCCTTTATCATAACTTCTGCTCGTTGCATACCCTGATCAACTGCAGTACGAATAGCATTTGAAGCGGCGGCTTGAGCAGCATAGGGTGTCTTTCTTCTTGTGCCTTTGAATCCAGAAGTACCGGCGGAGGCCCAAGAAACCACCCGACCTCGTACATCTGTAACAGTTACAATAGTATTGTTGAAACTCGCTTGAACATGAATAACCCCTTTTGGTATTCTACGTCCATTCTTACGTGAACCAATACGTCCATTCCTACGCGAACCAATTTTTGGTATAGGTTTTGCCATATTTTTTCATCTCATAAATATGAATCAGAAATATACAGAAAGATACGGAGATATCCATTTCATGTTAAAACAGATCCTTTATTTTTACATGGCCCTTCTTTGAGAAATTTTATAAAAGAAAGATTATCCTTGTCTCTGTTTATGTCTCGGATTGGAACAAATCACTATAATTCGTCCGCGCCTACGGATCAGTCGACATTTTTCACAAATTTTACGAACGGAAGCTCTTATTTTCATATTTCTCACTCCTTACCTTAATTTGAAATCTATTCCTTGGAAGAAAATAAGTCTCTTGTATTTTATTTTTTAGCTTCGAGTTGTATCTCTCACCAAAGGAATGTTTTCAAAAATCATTTAATCGCTCGAATCTTTGCTGCGGAGTCTATAAATTATACGTCCTCTAGTTGAATCATACCGACTTATTTCGATTTTTACTCTATCTCCCGGCAGTATCCGTATCAAACTGCGTCGGATCCTCCCTGAAATATAATCTAGAATTAGATCTTCATTATCTAAACGGACCCGGACATACCGTTGGGAAGTGATTCAGTAATTAAACCTTCATGAATCAATTTTTGTTCTTTCATCCAGGTAACCCCTTGAAATATCATCAACTAATGGAGGAAGAGTTATATAACTCACTTTTCCTCTCTATTTCACAAATAGGAAGTTAGAGATCAAATTAGGATACCGGAGGAAGATCACCATATATAGCACAAAATTTCTCCTCCAATTTTTTCTAGTCTAGCTTCTCGATTTGTCATTATGCCTCGAGAAGTGGAAAGAATTACAATTCCCATTCCACCTAAAATCTTAGGAATTTTTTGATAGTTGGAATAGATTCGTAGACCAGGTCGACTGATACGTTTTAAAATAGTTCTATATATTCCTTTCCTAGTCCTTCTATGGCGCAAGGTTGAAACCAAGAAATCTTTGTTACTTTCCTGATGTTTCCGAACGTTTTCAATAAAACCTTCTTGTAGGAGTATTTTAACAATGTTTTCGGTGATATTAGTGGATGCTATTCGAACCGTTCCATTTTTACTCATGTCAGCATTTCTTATAGAAGTTATTATATCAGCAATAGCGTCTCTGCCCATGACGAATTCTAATTATTGGTGCTTCTTAATTTTGATATAATCAACATGTTTTTTTATTTTGAATTATTCAATTTCAATTATTAATTATTAAAAGTATATGCGTGAAACACAATCTATTAATTTAATCCATTTCAGATATCCCACTATAACTATATCATAGTTTCATCTACTAGTATTTATAATACTTCAGGAGCTAATGAAACTATTTTAGTAAAATTCAACTGTCTCAATTCCCGAGCAATCGCGCCAAAAACTCGAGTTCCTTTTGGATTTCCTTCTTGATCAATGACAACCGCAGCATTGTCATCATATCGTATTATCATACCGTTGTCACGTTTGAGTTCTTTACATGTACGTACAATTACAGCTCGAATTACTTCTGATCTTTCTAGAGGCATATTGGGCACTGCTTCTTTGATTACAGCAACAATAACGTCACCAATATGAGCATATCGATGATTACCAGTTCCTATGATTCGAATACACATCAATTCTCGAGCTCCGCTGTTATCTGCTACATTCAAAAGGGTCTGAGGTTGAATCATATCATTTTTATTTGAATCTGTTATTTCAATGCAAAGAATGAGGAAAAAAAGAAATAGTGTTTGTCTAGAAATAAATAAACCCGCGGTTGTTTTTTCATCCTCAATACCCCTTTTGTTTATCTTTAGTTCTATATCCCTATCCTGAAATAATAAATTGAGTTCGTATAGGCATTTTGCACGCAGCTATTGAGATAGCTGCTCTGGCTACAGTTTCTGATACTCCACCCATTTCATAAAGTATTCGGCCTGGTTTAACAACGGATACCCAATATTCGGGAGATCCTTTCCCCGAACCCATACGTGTTTCCGTAGGTCTTATTGTAACAGGTTTGTCTGGAAATATACGTACCCATATTTTTCCACCACGACGTGCATATCGTGTCATTGCTCTTCGCCCTGCTTCTATTTGTCTAGCTGTGATCCAAGCAGGTTCAAGTGCCTGAAGAGCATATCTGCCGAAACTAATATGATTGCCCCGACAAGATATTCCCTTCATTCTTCCTCTATGGTGCTTACGAAATCTAGTTCTTTTAGGGTTATAGTTGATGGTTTTTTATTAATCCCACCTCTACTACAGAACCGGACATGAGAGTTTCCTCTCATCCAGCTCCTCGCGAATGAAAAGATTCGATACAGATACACATCTATTTAATAATTAGTACACTAAACTAAGTAATGGGATTTATTGATATTTCATTTATTACATAGGAAGCTCCATATATGGCTAGATGTGTATATTTATAGATAATGCTTATTTTTTATAACGAATCCCTATTTTTTTTTACTCTTATCGAGTCAAGCCAATATTGTATTGTAATACAATAAATAAATAAGGGTTTCGCGGGCGGATATTGACTCTTTCCTGCTTCATTCGTAGGATCAATCCATGACCTCTCAGAGTAAATCAATTTGTTCTTGGTTCGTTCCGCCATCCCGCCCGATGAATTATTAGGATTCATTTTTCTTTTATATTTTATTTATATTTTAATAGTAGAATCTTATATAGTCACAGGTTTCGTCGTTCCTATAGCTTCTCCATTAATGGTTAGGCCTGAACTCTGCAACGGAGCTCCCAACAAAATTTGTTCCCGAGCCAATCTCCTCAGTTTCTATTAACCCAGGGCTCTTTATTATTTATATTATACTTTATTATTTGTATTATTATATATATTAATATATCAATATTAATGCTTTATCACACTGCCTTTTATGAGGTGATTCATAGACCATACATATTGGAATCATCTATCATTGATATTTTTGTTCTCTCTTTCTATCACCTTTCCATTTATCCGCATCCCTTTATTTTTTTCTTCAAAATCCATAATCAGATTTTTTTTTATGAAAATTTCAGTTGTTACAACTATATGATTGATTCAGTCATTCAGTCATATAGTGACTGTTTCTTGGGATCTCGACAATACGAAGCAATAAGTTGGTTATTAGTTTTTCGTTTATTTTATTGTTTTATTTTATATAGTTATTAAGTTTATAGTGGGGGTCAGTCTTTTTTTTGAAGCCCAGCTTTAAACTCTAAAGAAAAAACTAACGAGTCACACACTAAGCATAGCAATTATAAATTATATCAAAAGTAAGATTAATCTATTTTTTATTCAACCTTATATAATTATAATTAGAATTGTTTATTTTTGTTTGATTTAACGGAAAAAGTAAAAAAACAGAAATAGTTTCTAATTTTTTGTTCTATCACTGGACAGAATGGCAAGATAAAAAAAGGTCTATTATTCCTCGTTCACAAATATCCAAATTTTTAGGCCTAATACTCCATGGATAGTTCGAATTGTATAGGAACAATGATCAATTTTAGCACGAATTGTTTGTAGAGGAACTCTACCTTCTCTGATCCATTCGACACGTGCAATTTCTTTTCCGTCGATACGCCCTGCAATTTGTATTTGAATTCCCTTTGTATCTGTTTGTTCAGTTAATTCAATAGCTCTTTTCATTGCCTTTCGAAACGAAACTCTATTTCTTAATTGTGAAGCCATATATTCTGCAAGAATATTAGGGTGTCCATAAGGTTTTTCAATTCTTGTGATAGCAATATTTAGTCTTCGGTTCACAGAATGCAACTCTTTTTGTACATTCATCTGTAATTCTTCGATCCCTCGCGTTCGGCCCTCTATTAATAAATTGGGAAACCCAATATAGATTATGACCTGGATCAAATCGATTCTTTTTTGAATTTCTATTCGTGCAATTCCAATTCCTTCGAAACCTGGGGATATTCTCTTATTTTTTTGTACATAGTTCTTGATACAATTCCGTATTTTCTCATCTTCTTGTAGACCTACAAAAAAAAATTTTGGTTGTGCGAACCAAAAGGAATGATGATTTTGGGTTGTACCAAGTCTGAAACCAAGTGGATTTATTTTTTGTCCCATATTTTTTTATTCTATTATCTTTTCATCCATTTTTTTTCTAAAGATAAATCGAAATTTTAGATGAATCTCTAAAATTTCGATTTATCTTTTAATACAATTGTTATATGACAAGTGGGTCTTTTTATCGGATAACTACGTCCTCTAGCCCTGGGTCTTAACTTTTTCACAAAGGGGCCCCCATTGACTTCGGCTTTACTAATGAATGAATCAGCTCCGTTCAAACCCATATTATGATTAGCATTTGCT